CCAACAAACAAAGGAAATAAGACTAATATAAGCATAGAGAATAGCATAGTATTGTCCGATTCATGGGGATAAAAAAATGTCTTTGTAGGACCAAAAGGAAAAATAGTAAGAAAAGGCGTTTTTGTTACATGAGTATCCATTCGGTATGTTTTCTTCGAAAAAAAAGAAGTCCTTTCCCTTTCATTATTATTTTTTTTTAATAAAGCAACTAAAGGAAAACCTTTTTTAATCGATTTTGGCTCTTCTTTACCCCATAGAGATATTGAATAGAAGGAATTTCCTTTTTTGCCACTGTAATTTTGAAAACGAACGTTTAAATGTCCTTCAAAAGTAAGTAAATAAATCCGAAACATATAAAATGCAGTTAATCCGGCTGTGAAAGAAGCAATTATTGCGAAAATCGGTGAATATAACCAACTATCATTAAGAATTTCATCTTTGGACCAAAAACAAGCAAGAGGTGGAATACCACAAAGAGAAAGTGTACCTAATAAAAAAGCAGTTTTTGTAATTGGCACGTGCTTTCTTAACCCGCCCATAAGAGCCATATTCTGGCTTTTATCTGGAGCGTATCCAACAAGAGCTTCCATTGAATGAATAATGGATCCGGATCCTAAAAACAACAAGGCTTTCGAATAAGCATGAGTAATCAAATGAAATAAAGCGGCTCGATAAGACCCCATACCTAGAGCTAACATCATATAACCCAATTGAGACATTGTAGAATAGGCTAAACTTTTCTTAATATCTTTTTGAGCAAGAGCTAAAGTGGCTCCTAATAATACTGTTATTATACCTATAAAAGATATTAGATTCATTATGTACGGTATCACTATGAAAAGTGGAAGAAGACGAGCTACAAGAAAAATTCCCGCTGCTACCATAGTAGCGGCGTGGATAAGAGCCGAAATAGGAGTAGGCCCCTCCATGGCATCAGGTAACCATACATGAAGGGGAAATTGTGCGGATTTAGCAACTGCGCCGCCAAATAATAGAAAGGCACACAAAGTAACAAATAAAAAGTTAACCTCCTTATTATAAATCAAGTTATTGAATATTTCGAACAAATCCCGAAATTCGAAACTACCCGTTGTCCAATAAAGACCTAAGATTCCTAATAATAAACAAAAATCCCCTACACGATTAGTTACAAAGGCTTTTTGACAAGCACTTGCCGCACTAGGTCGTGTGAACCAAAACCCTATTAAGAGATAAGAACACATCCCAACCAATTCCCAAAAAATATAAATTTGTATCAAATTCGAACTTGTAACTAATCCCAACATTGAAGTATTGAAAAAACTCATATAAGCAAAAAATCTCAAATATCCTTGATCATGAGACATATAATTGTCGCTATAAAAAAGAACCAGAATTCCAACTGTGGTGATTAATATTGACATAATAGAAGTAAGCGGATCAATAAAGTGTCCGAACTCGAAAGAAAAATCATTATTGATGGTCCAAGACCATATGTATTGATAGATGGAACTCCTATTTATTTGCTGAATAGATAGATCGACCGAAAAAATCATAACTATACTTAACAAAAAAATACTAGGAAAAGCCCAAATACGGCGAAGATTTTTTGTTGCCGTTGGAAAAAGTAGAAGTCCCACTCCTATTAACATAGGAACTGGAAGCGGAATGAAAGGTATGATCCAAGAATATTGGTATGTATGTTCCATAAAAATAATAATTTTTTTTATTCTTAATTAATTGTTTCTGATTCACCGGTTCTTATCTCTTTTAAAAGAGATTACTAAAGTATTAAAAAAGCAACAGAAACTAAAATAGAATTTTCTATTCGTAGTTAGTTTGAACCTTTCTCAACTACTTCAAAAATTTTCAAAGTGAAAAATAACGAATTATTTTATACTAAGTTTATATTAAGTAAGATTTTTAGGAAAACGTAGGAGCAAATTCCAATTTCCATTATTATTCCCTATTACAAAAATTTATGGACATATATCAAGACTAAAAAATTGGACAAAAAAAAAGAAGTACTTTATTTTGATATCAATCATCGGATGTCCCATAACTTTGCCTAATAAAAAAAGAACTAGGTATTTTTGTTTGTTTATTCAGAATAATTAACGAGTTTAATTCGGGACTGATTGATTATGTTCTATTTGGCATTTAATAACCAATTACTAGAAAAGAAAAAAGAAAAAGATTCAAGTTTTTTATTAGGTAGGTAAGGGTTCTTAAGCTTGTTCGATATGTATTTTTTATGTACAAATGTAACATCCCAAAAAGAGACAGAGATAGACCAAAAAGAGACAGAGATAGAAAGGTATCACAAATAACTCCGAAATACAAATTATTTTGCCTCAGATATTGTATGGAATAGGAATTGAAAAAAAAAAAAATGATTTGTTTTAAACAATAGATGTCTTTCACATCCAATTTTTGCAATGAATAACTTTTTCTTTTTTGAATGGCAGTTCCAAAAAAACGTAGTTCTATATTAAAAAAACGTATTCGTAAAAATATTTGGAAAAAAGGGGGATATTGGGCAGCGCTGAAAGCTTTTTCGTTAGCGAAATCCCTTTCGACCGGGAATTCAAAAGGTTTTTTGTACGACAAATAATTAATAAAACGTTGGAATAATTGGAATCCGCATCCACCTGACTCCAAAAACGAGCCAATTTAGTTTCGAATTTCGATTCCATTTTTTAATATAGAATAGAAAAATAGAAATCAAAAAAAATAGAAATCGAAAAAGGAAGTAATAAATAATGATTTCCATTCCCTACTGTTTTGAACCAATGGATCCAATGGATTTGGCTACTGAATTGGTACTTTTTTTTTTATTGAAAAAAAAAAAAGAATAAAAAATTGAGAGTTTTGCCTTCATTTGTATTTGAATATGCTTTTCATTCCCGGGATGGGGATTCTTAATTTCCCCATCACCCACCCACTTATAAATAAGACAATAATAAAGGTTTTGTTTTGCCTTTTCTTTTTTTTTTTTTTGTTTCTATTTCTCCTTTTCTATTTCAATTTATGCTATTCTATAGCATAAATTGAAATCTTTAGACAAAAGCAATGAGTTGTTGAAACTAATTATTAATTATACTTTTTTTAAAACTTTCTGAATCATCACTCCACGTGAGAATGAGAAAAGCGTCTTTCGCCATTTCGGCGTATTTCTAATTTCTATACGAATAGTATGCAATTTATAAGTAATAAAAAAATCCTATGTTTCAAAGGGAGGATCAATCTAAAAATATCGATTTTTAGAATTCGGATTTAGAAATCAATTTTTGAAGTAGGACAATAGAAATCGAAATTCTTTTATATAATATGTATAGCTCAATACCTAATTGGTTTGATAAACCCTAAGACAAATTCATACTGAAAAAAACCTAACGATTATCACAAGACAAAAATTATGCAAATTAAATAAAATTTTTTGAATTATTGGATATTATGCTTAAATTGTGATCGTGATCCATAAAAAAGAAAAAGAATATGTTATTGTTAAGTTAAATAAAACTGAAACCTTTAATAACTAAATAAAACGATAAAAAAGAGACTGTTTCAATATCAATTGAAACAAGTTTTTATTCATCAATTGAATGCTTCCTAAAAAGAAAAAGTATTTCATTGAAACTTTCTCTTTCACTTTCAATCTCGACGATTAAATAAAAATAAGTTATTATTATTTCTAGCAAGCCGCTATGGTGAAATTGGTAGACACGCTGCTCTTAGGAAGCAGTGCTAGAGCATCTCGGTTCGAATCCGAGTGGCGGCATAACATCTTCTAAAAGATATATAAAAGCCCTATAATGAATTGAATTTCCGATTTCCATTCCGTATACTCGAGAGACTTTCACTTTTTACTTTTAATTTTTTTTTTTATTTATGATATTTTCAACTTTAGAACATATATTAACTCATATATCATTTTCGGTCATTTCAATTGGAATTACAATTCATTTAATAACCTTATTAGTCGATGAAATCGTAGGACTATATGATTCATCAGAAAAGGGGATGATAGCTACCCTTTTCTGTCTAACAGGATTATTAGTAATTCGTTGGCTTTATTCGGGGCATTTCCCATTAAGTGATTTATATGAATCATTAATCTTTCTGTCATGGAGTTTCTCCATTATTCATAGGATTTTAAAACATAAAAATAATTTAAGCGCAATAACCGCGCCAAGTGCTATTTTTACCCAAGGCTTTGCAACTTCGTGTTTGTTAACCAAAATGCATCAATCCGGAATATTAGTGCCCGCTCTACAAGTTCAGTGGTTAATGATGCACGTAAGTATGATGGTATTCGGCTATGCAGCTCTTTTATGCGGATCATTATTATCCACAGCTCTTCTAGTCATTACATTTCGAAAAGTGATAAGGATTTTTGGTAAAAGCAATAAATTATTAAATGGAACTGTAACTGAGTCATTTTCCTTCGGTGAAATACAATACATGAATGCAAAAACCAATGTTTTACTAAATACTTATTTTTTTTCTGCTAGAAATTATTACAGGTATCAATTGATTCAACAATTGGATCATTGGAGTTATCATATTATTAGTCTAGGATTTATCTTTTTAACCATAGGTATTCTTTCAGGCGCAGTATGGGCTAATGAGGCATGGGGATCATATTGGAATTGGGATCCAAAGGAAACTTGGGCATTTATTACTTGGACTATATTCGGGATTTATTTCCATACTCGAACAAATAAAAAATCGGAAGGTTTTAATTCCGCAATTGTGGCTTCTATGGGCTTTGTTATAATTTGGATATGTTATTTCGGGGTCAATCTATTAGGAATAGGGTTACATAGTTATGGTTCATTTAATTAACAATTCACATCTAATTGAATTGCAAATTGAAGAAAAGAAAGGGCCTGATGAAGACAAACAGAGGACAGCGCATATATATAAACGAAACTGAGTGGAAACCGCCGAGAACCTTTTGAATCAAGTAGTGGAGTGATTCAAAAGGTTCTCACAAACGCCAAAGGGGTTTGGTTACAATTCAAATTTCTTTTTTCTTTTTTTTATTCATGAAAATTCTCTATAAAAAAATTAGATAGAATAGCTTCGACTTTGTCCACTGATAGTGACAGAACGAAATCCGGATAAATACCAATACCAAGTACGGGTAGAAGAATAGAGATCAAAACAAATAATTCCCGTGGTCCAGAATCAAAAAAATAAGAGTTTACGCCATTAAATAGCTTGTACCCATAAAACATTTGCCGTAACATAGATAATGAATAAATAGGAGTTAATATCATTCCAATTGCCATTACAAAAGTAATCAGTATTTTTGCTATTAAAAAATATTTTTGGCTAGTAATTATTCCAAAAAAGACTATCAATTCCGCAACAAAACCACTCATGCCCGGTAATGCAAGGGAAGCCATTGATAAGATACTAAATAGCGTGAATATCTTTGGAATTGGTATAGCCAGTCCGCCCATTTCGTCGAGATAACCATGACGTATTCTATCATAACTCGTTCCTGCTAAGAAAAAAAGTGCAGCGCTAATAAACCCATGAGAAATTATTTGTAAAATGGCTCCGCTGAGTCCTGTATCAGTTATCGAGCCAATTCCTATAATTATGAAACCCATATGAGATACAGAGGAATAGGCGATTCTTTTTTTTAAATTGCGTTGGCCAGGAGATGTTAAAGCTGCATAAATTATTTGCATTGTACCTACTATGATTAACCAGGGAGAAAATAGAGAATGAGCGTGCGGTAATAGTTCCATATTGATCCGAACCAAGCCATATGCTCCCATTTTTAATAAGATTCCGGCCAGAAGCATACAAGTACTGTAATGGGCCTCCCCATGGGTGTCTGGTAACCATGTATGTAAGGGTATAATTGGTGATTTGACAGCAAAAGCAATAAGAAATCCAATATAGAATAGTATTTCCAGTGCCACGGGATACGATCGATTAGCTAATATTTCAAAATTTAATGTTGGTTCATTGGAACCATATAAACCGATACCCAAAACTCCTATTAATAGAAAAACGGAACCTCCTGCAGTGTACAAAATAAACTTTGTAGCTGAATAAAGACGTTTCTTTCCACCCCATGCTGATAGAAGTAGATAAACAGGAATTAATTCTAATTCCCACATGATGAAAAAAAGTAAAAGGTCACGAGAAGCAAATGATCCTATTTGACCGCTATACATTGCTAACATCAGGAAATAGAATAATCGGGAATTCCGAGTAACTGGCCAAGCCGCTAACGTAGCTAAAGTGGTGATAAATCCCGTCAATAAAATGGGTCCTAGGGAAAGTCCATCTATTCCCAATCTCCAGTAAAAACCAAAAAAATCGATCCATTTATAATCCTCTGCGAGTTGTATTAATGGATCGTCCAATTCGAAATGATAACAGAAGGCATAGGTCGTTAGAAGGAGTTCTAGCACGCATATATATATAGTATACCCCCTAGTCACCTTATTTCCTCTATGAGGGAGAAAGAAAATGAAAAAACCCGTGGCTATCGGAAAAACTACAATTATTGTTAACCAAGGAAAAAAGTTCGTGGTAAAGGCAAGATACACTCGAACCAGACAAAACCGTGCTCGAAAAATAGAATATATATTCTTAATTTTTTTTTTATTTTTCGAGTACGGGTTTTTGTCGGTAATCAGTAAGTAAAAAAAAATGTATTCAAAATAGATTCAAGTGGGGTTTTGGGGAACGTATCAATATCAATAAGCTAGACCCATGCTTCGAGTTGTTTCATGCCATAAATAAACTCGAACACTCAAGAAATCCGTTGGACAGGCGGATTCACATCTCTTACAACCAACACAATCCTCCGTTCTTGGAGCAGAAGCAATTTGTTTAGCTTTACATCCGTCCCAAGGTATCATTTCTAATACATCCGTGGGACATGCTCGGACACATTGAGTACACCCTATACATGTATCATAAATCTTTACTGAATGTGACATTGAATCTATCAATTTCTGAATTAATAAATTTTCGATCTAGTAATTTTGGAAATGAATCATATATTGAAACACCAGATCAATCAACGATTTAACAGAATTTTGGAATCAATCCATTTCTGGATCAACTGATAAGAGGGAACAAAGATACTTTGATTTTTTACGTTTTCGCCAATATGATCGAGGTTAGGACGTATTATAGATGCTAATTCGAATTGATGAATATTCTGATTTTGAAATACTATTTTATTTATTCAACAAAGTCGATTGATTGATACGAATCGATTTTCTGTTACGATAAATTGACGAAACAATAGCTGATCCGATAGCTGCTTCAGCGGCTGCAATAGCTATAACAAAAATTGAGAAAATATCTCCTTTTAATTGCCTACTATCAAAAAAATCGGAAAATGTTACAAAATTTATATTAACCGCGTTTAGTATAAGTTCAAGACACATCAGGGCCCGGACAATATTTCGGCTCGTGATCAATCCATAGATACCAATAGAAAATAAATAAGCACTCAAAATAAGTACATGCTCGAGCATCATTGACCAACTCCGTACCAATTTCGATTCATTTCAATATGAACAATAAGTCAAGTGATTTGATTGCTTATAATCTAACAAGTATAGAACAAAAGAATATATGCTAATAGATCGAATCAAAAAACTTCTATTTGATTTATACATGAAACAGTATTCAAATAGAATTGAAGGCAAATAGATGTGATAACACAGAAAAGTTGAATTTGGATTGCTGTTGCTAGTTATAAAGATTTTTTACTGACGAGCTACGGCAATTGCACCTATCAAAGCAACTAAAAGAATTATCGAAATGAGTTCAAATGGAAGAAAAAAGTCGGTTGATAAATGAATTCCAACTTGTTGACTATTACTTATCAAATCTTGCTCTATAATCTGGTTGGATCGTGTAGTCCAAATAATCCCGTACCACGACGTATCTAGAATAGTAGTGAGTAAGGACAAAAAAATACTTGTACAAACCAGAGAAGTAACTCCATCCCCAATAGTCCAAAGATTCAAATGAAAATCGTTGGAATAGTCTGAACCATTCATGAACATTACAGCAAATATGATTAAAACATTTACAGCTCCTACATAAATAAGGAGCTGTGCAGCAGCTACAAAAGGCGAATTTGATAGAATATAGAATAAGGATATACAAATAAGAACGAATCCCAATGAAAAGGCAGAATAAATCGGGTTGGTAAGTAATACCACTCCCAGACCTCCTAATATAAGACCCGATCCTAGAAAAACTAAAAGAAAATCATGTATTGGTCCAGCCAAATCCATTATATTAAAATAAGAGATAAATAAATCGAAATGTTTTTTCATGACCTTATTGAACCGACCAGGCAATTTTTTTTTATGAGGCATTCCCGATTGAATTCAATTCAAATCTAATAGGTGTGAATTGATGTGGGTACAGTTATTGGATCAATTTCGTTCTTTTCTTTATTGGAAATGGCAGTTGGAAATTGAAAGTCTATATTTCGAAAAAATTGTGGATATATTAACAGACTTTCAATACAAATTAATTTGTACTTCTCATAATCCAATCTATAGTTGGGATTTGTACCAAACAAAGAGAAAGACCTTATTCCTTTATACCAACACGGAACCCTAGTAATTTCCAATAATAAAGAGATTTACCCGTTTTTTCTTTGAGACGAATTCAAAACTGTTCGAATTGTAAAATCGTCAATTACTGACATTGGTAAACGACCTAAAGCGATTTGATTGTAATTCAATTCGTGACGGTCGTAAGTAGCAAGTTCATATTCTTCAGTCATTGATAAACAATTTGTTGGACAATACTCAACGCAGTTACCACAAAAAATACAAATTCCGAAATCAATACTGTAATTAAGCAATCGTTTCTTTCGAATATCAGTTTCCAATTTCCAATCAACAACAGGCAGATCTATAGGACATACACGAACACATACTTCACAAGCAATACATTTATCAAACTCAAAATGGATTCGACCGCGGAAACGCTCCGATGTTATTAATTTTTCATAAGGATATTGAATAGTTACAGGGAAACGATTTGCTTGGGATAAGGTAATCATGAAACTTTGACCAATGTACCTTGCAGCTCGTACTGTTTGTTGACCATAATTCATGAACCCAGTTACCATAGGGAACATATCGGTAATATCTATGAATAAATTTTTTCTTTCTCTTGTTTGAGGTAAGCCGTGAATATAGTATCCCTTTTTTTTGTTTACAGTGAAAGGAGTTGGGAAGAGGTTGTTAATAATAGATTACCGAGAGAAATAGGTAAAAGGAATTTCCAGCCAAGATTTAATAATTGGTCCATTCTTAGTCTAGGTAAAGTCCATCTTGTTGTGATAGAAATGAACAAGAACAAATAAGTTTTAGCTAATGTAATAAAGATACCAATTGTCGTTCCAAAGATTCCATCCGATTTATTTATTTCAAATAACTCAGGAACAAATATGTACGGAATTGAAAGATTCCAACCGCCCAAGTAAAGAACTGTTACAAATAATGAGGAAACTAATAAATTTAGATAGGAAGCAACGTAAAATAAACCAAATTTGATCCCCGAATATTCGGTTTGATAGCCTGCTACTAATTCTTCTTCTGCTTCTGGTAAATCAAAAGGTAATCTTTCGCATTCTGCTAGGGAAGAAATTAGAAAAACGATAAACCCTATAGGTTGACGCCACAAATTCCACCCCCAAAAACCATATTTTGATTGCGCCCCGACTATATCAACTGTACTTGAACTATTAGATAATCATAGTCGGTGATAACATTACTGTTCCCATCGCTATTACAAAACCGTACATGAGATTTTCACCTCATACGGCTCCTCAGGGCCACAAATAAATGTAAGGACCGGGCAAGTATTCGTTATCTTGATATGGTTATTCGTGGAAGGTCCCCAATTATACCAATGGAATTCTGTCCGCTATAAGAATAAATCAAAAAGCATTTCTGAATTGATCTCATCCTTCAACTTTTTTGGGGTGAGTAATAACTTAATAAATCCTTCAATAAAATACTCTTTGTAGAAATATCTATTGATATTTCGAGCCATCATTTTATTTTCGATTACAAAAAAAAATTAGACATTACATTAGTTCATGAATCATGACACAATTTTTCTTTCTATGAAGATAGGAAAGAAATAAGCTATGAAGATAGGAAAGAAATAAGAAAAAAAATCGCTTTTCTTTTTATTGTCATTTTTTTTTTCTATTTTTTTTTGTTCCTCTTCTTCTTTCTGAGAATTTTTTGTTCCTCTTCTTCTTTCTGAGAAAAAGGGGGCCTCAAAAAAGTAAAGGATTATTTCGTTCCTGATAGTAATTTCTTTAATTGGGGGATAGGAGCATACTCTGAATCGGAATTGTGGGGAGTACTGCCTGATCATTTCTACCAACTTAAAGCCCCAATTAGTATTCTTTTTATGTTATGCAGACGTATCTTTTTCGTTAATTTACATAATCTCCATTACTAATTCTTTGTGTGTATTTTAGTGTTCCTTATTATCCACCCATTTTTTTTTCAATCCCCCGTTCGTTAATATATGTATTGTAATACATTCAAACATATAGTGAAAACTCCATACGGTTGACTTTTGAGCCCGCTTCAAGCTAGGATGACCAATCAACTAATCTTGGGGTAAAGGGCATCTTCCACTTTTGTTTACTTTCACTTAACTCTTGTACATAGGAAATGAGACTCAATCTGCTTTTACTGCGAATTTAGAAGTTGTTTTCTTTCACTCATATATAACTATCTAATTTTTTTATTAACCTAAAGAATAAATAAATGAATAAAAAAAAGAATAAATAAATGAATAAAAAAAAAAATGCGGATATCCATTAAATTTCTTTTTTTTTCTAGAAGGAAAAGAAAAGCTTATATTTTATATTTTAGCGAATCGCACGTAGAGATATTGATAAAACACATAAAGTTAATGGTATTTCATAACTAATCGATTGAGCAGCAGCTCGCAGACCACCTAAAAACGAATATTTATTATTTGATCCATATCCTGACATAAGAAGTCCAATAGGAGCAATACTTGAAACGGCAATCCATAAAAAAATACCAATATTGAGATCAGCTAAAACAAGGTGATAACTAAAAGGAATTACTGAATAACTTAGTAGAATTGATATGACTGCTATAGATGGTCCAATACTGAAGAAACGAGTATTTCCTCTAGCTGGAAGAAGATTCTCTTTGAAAAGTAGTTTTGTTCCATCTGCTAAAGCTTGAAGAATTCCGAAAGGGCTGGCGTATTCAGGGCCAATACGTTGTTGTATTCCTGCAGATATTTCTCTTTCTAACCACACAATTACTAGGACACCTATTGTGATTCCTAATACAAGAGTCAAAATAGGGGCAAACACCCGTATGGTCCCATAGAGCTCTTTTAAGGATTCCAATCGGGAAAAAGAATTAATATCTTGTACTTCTGTTGTATCAACTATCATTTCAACGATCAACTTCTCCCATAATGATATCTATACTACCTAGTATCGTCATAATATCCGCCAATTTCATTCTTTTAACTAACTGAGGAAGAATTTGCAAATTGATAAAACCCGGTGGGCGAATTTTCCATCGCCAAGGAAAACTACTTTGATCTCCTATCAGAAAAATTCCCAATTCTCCTTTTGGGGCTTCGACTCTCACATAAAGTTCTTGTTTCGGTAATTCAAAAGTAGGAGAAGGTTTTTTACTAATGAATCGATCTTCAAAATCATTCCATTCTGGATCGCTTTCTCTAGCAAAGCATCGGATTTCTAAATTCTCATAGGGCCCCCCCGGAATTCCTTCCAAAGCCTGTTGAATAATTTTTACGGATTCTGTCATTTCACCGATTCGGACTAAATAACGAGCTAATGAATCTCCTTCTTTTTGCCACTGGACTTCCCAATCAAATTCGTCGTAACACTCATAATGATCCACTTTACGAAGATCCCATTCTATTCCAGACGCTCGTAGCATTGGTCCTGATAAACCCCAATTTATTGCTTCTTCTCCACCAAAAATGCCTACTCCTTCAACTCGTTCTAAAAAGACAGGGTTTCGTGTAATAAGTTTTTGATATTCAACAACCCCCGTTAAAAAATAATCACAGAAATCCAAACATTTCTCTATCCAGCCATGGGGTAAATCGGCCGCTATCCCTCCGATACGAAAATAATTATGCATCATTCTCATACCGGTGGCAGCTTCGAATAGATCATATACTAATTCTCTTTCTCTGAAAATATAGAAGAAGGGAGTCTGTGCACCAATATCTGCCATAAAAGGGCCGAGCCATAACAGATGAGAGGCTATACGACTCAACTCCAACATAATTACTCTGATATAGCTGGACCTTTTAGGTACTTGAATATTTCCCAACTGTTCTGGTCCATTTACAGTTATTGCTTCTGTGAACATAGTAGCTAAATAATCCCAACGTGTTACATAAGGCAGATATTGTATAATTGTTCGGTTTTCCGCAATTTTTTCCATCCCTCTGTGTAAATAACCCAATATCGGTTCACAGTCAATAACATCTTCGCCATCGAGAGTAACGATGAGACGAAGAACACCATGCATTGATGGGTGGTGAGGTCCCATATTTACTCTCATAAGGTCTTTTCCTGTAGCTAGTATACTCATAGGTTTTTCCTCGATTCATTCTTCCATGAATTGTTGAAAACAAAAAGAAGTTATCAAGATTCAAAATCTAATAAATCAAATAATTCAAAATTCTTTTTTCAAATTAACGATTTTTTGACTCCCGGATATTCAACTGACTAATTAATTCGTTATAACGTACTCTATTTTTCTTTGACAAATAAGAAAGTAGCCGTTGGCGTTTTTCCAGAACTTTCCGTAAACCCCTCTGAGATAAATAGTCTTTTCTGTGCAATTCCAAATGGGAAGTAAGTCTTTGTATCTTATTAGTGAAACTTAATACTTGAAATTCAACAGACCCGCAGTTTTCTTTTTTTTTTTCTTGAAAAGTAACTGAGATGAATGAATTTTTTACCATAAAACGAAATCCTCTTTTCCCTTTCTTTTAATATGAAATTTACTGATCAGTAATAATAATGTTAGTCATTTGAATTGAATATACACAATCATCTTAAAGCCATTATGAACTTCCGATAAAATCAATCAACAATCAATCCCATTTTCAATTTGATTAGGGGTAAAAATGGATGGTATATTTCTTCAAAAGAGAAAAAGCGAGACCTAAAAAAAAATTCTGTTAATTCATTTATAGATCTAACCAATCCGTATGTCCTTAAAGTGGTATCCTGTATCATAATGGAATGTAAGACAAGGCATGTGTCCCTCTCTTTGTTTTCATATACCAGGTATGGTACGTATGGTACGCGATCAATAAGAAAAACGTACTAGTAACAAATTTGCAATCGTGGATACATATGTATCCTTATCGTACTGAAACGACTGCCATTATTGGTATTAAACCAATAGCGATTCATACAAACTAAATCTTCTAATCGATAATTGGGCCAAAGAAAGAACTTTAATTTAATTAGTTTCTTTTTCTCTCTAGCAAGATCTTTGCTTTTATCCAAAACGTGACCCCCTTTTTTTACGTTATTACAAAATACGGAATTTCTCTGAATACCATTTTGATTCTTCAAATTGAAACAAATCAGAGTTCTCAATTCTCTACGACGGTTAGGGAATAAAATATTTTCAGGAACAAGCAAATCATAATTCTTTTTGTCTCTATTTCCAGTCATTCTTTGATGTCTTGCAATGGATTCATAATTTTTTTTTTTATGAACATAGCTTTTTTCTCGGTATCTTTTAGTAATTTGGTGCTTATTCTTATGAACCAATGAAATACCTACGATTTGATATATAAAAAACTGTCCATCGTTTTTTACAGACAGACGAAGCGGTTCGATAATAAATATTCCCCCTTTCACCAATTCTGTAAGAGTGAAATCCTTATGAATCATCAAAATATCCAGACCCATTTCTCCCCCTTGAATAGAGGATATAGCAATTTCTCTTGGATTTATTAGTCGAAGCAGGAGACAATAGATCTTGATATTATTTATTATTCTTTGATTTAAAAAAGAATCCCATCTCAACTGAAAATGCAAATACTTTTTTAGGAAGAAATAAAGTTCTGCTTCTGTGTTGTTCTTGTATTGTTTTTTCGTTCTACGTTTTTTGATGTCTGATCCCGAAGAATTTGCTTCAACATCTTTTTCTTGGTTTGAGAGAACTGACCCACGACTTACTTGGTTTTGTGCATCTGATCGAGGATTCCCTTGGTCTGGGGGTTCTTTTTCTTCTTTACTTCTATTGTATAATTCAAGAGAGTTTTTTTGATTCGATGATATAAAAAGATCTTCCTTTTTCTTTTGAGTTATTTTTTTATTCCCATTTTCATTTCCATTAAAACTGAAAAGAAGTAATTTGATTGGTATGATCCACGGTTTTTTTTTATATGCATTAAAAAATAGCACTAATTCTCGGAAGAACCAAAGCTCCAGATTTGATATAGGACAACTTAGTATTGCTTCATTCATTCCCATCCAATCAAAAAAGAACTTTTTTTGATTGGATGGTTTAATTTCTTCATCTTCATGAATTGTAAGATAAAAAAGAACTTTCTTATTAATTTCATCAATTATTTGATACTTATCAGCCCCAATCTTAGTATTTGGATTCCTGTTGGTACCAATATCAACCTTATTTCTAAGACAAAAATCGAGAATTCTCCAATCAAAATATTTTCTATCCAAAAATTTATCCATATCCATAATATGATCTTCTTCTAGATAATTAGTAATAGGGATAGCTCCCAACATATCAAATAATTTGCCTTCCCTTATGTTGAAATTAGAAAAGATTTCTTCTTTATTATTTACTTGGAATAATGATTTATGAATATACGAGTCTTTCTTATCTTCATAATTAATAGATTTATATGATAAAAGATCATATCTATAGTGTTTTTTAAAATTATCTTTTTGATTCTGTAATGGATTCGCTTCAAAAAATTTTTGTTTGTCGGAATGAGTTAATCTATTTTTTTCATATGAATCCTTTTTGTTTAAATCTTTCTTTTGAGCCATACTGTGTTGATTGGCTCTATTTCGCCATTTTTGTGGTACTAATATAAGCCATCTTATCCGAGATAAATCGGATTGATATTGATAATGCCCCTTTAACCAGTTTTTCCATTGATTCATTTGAAAATTCCAAAAAGATTCATGTCTTAATTCGTAATGAAATATTCCTTGTTTTTTAAAATAATCTTTTATTTCCTTCTTAAGAAAAAGGGATGTTCCGTCATATTGAAAGACAAATCTTAAATTATAAAAGTGAATAAGTTGGGTTTGTGATAATTTGTAAAATACATATGCTTGTGATTGTGAGAAAAAAGAGAAATCATAAGAAATCTTTGAATTCTTATTACTAACCTTAGAAAGTGATTTTTTTATAGTCGAAATAAAGTGAATTCCATTTTTACTTGTTTTATTAATTCTTTCCTGATTTGTTTCATTATTGTGGATATTTTTCTCAATAATTTTTATTTTTTTTGGTGATTCAAAAAAAAAAATTGCATTGATTCTTGGAATATTGACAATAGCTAGAAAAATTTTTATGTATATCCTTTCAATGAAAAATTTTATAAAAAAATATGATTTACCAATTAATCGAGTATTTCTTTTTTTTAATATTTGCCAAATCTTTTTGGACGCTCCTAATATTTTAGGACGATAACTTGTTTTGTTCGAACTAATATTTATTTCGTAAGTTAGCAGTCTTTTTTTCTTTTCTTTTGTAATTTTTTCTATTTTCTTTTTTATTATGTTTGTTCGATTAGTCAGATCTTTTATTTTTTTTTCGGGCAGTGCTAAATTTGTCCAATCCATAGATCGAATTTGAATGGACGATTCGTGAATGATCTGATTACTCATTATCAAATCTTTTTTATCTTCACCCAATTCATCTATTTCTCGCAATCTAAATAATGGAATTTGGTTTGTTTTTGAAAGTTCTTTTACTCTTCCTTTTACTTTTAGTAATAGAATTCTTTTGATGACCCATCTTTTTGTTTCTTTTGCAATTTGTTGAAAAATTTTTGTTCTTTCTTTTAAAACTCTTAAAGACTTTGTTTTCAATTGTCTAATTTTTTTTTTTAGTTCTTTGAAAATGGGTTTAAAAAATGAAGGTCTTTTTCGGGGAGGACCAAAAGGCAATTCCGCTTCCATTCCCCAAACCGTTAAAAAACAAAAATCGTTGTTTTTTTGTCCCCTTTTTTTTTTCATTGCATCTTTATGAGGGAATTGTAGCTTAGATTTGTGCCAGGGTTTCAGGCAAAAAGGAAATAGGATCTTTATCTGAATACCCTCTGTTAACCAGTTTTTCGGAAATTCTCGTTCGGATAATTGAACACCATTATGGGTGCATTTTACATACATTTCCCTATTCCAATCCTTTAAATCCTCGGACCATTCGGGAATTTGAAATAATAGCATCCGAGCAATATTTTTAGCTATTATCAGTGAAGGTAATATAATATATTTTCTAAGAATCGATTGAGTTAATAATACAAAACTTCTGAGTACTTGAGCAAAAAAAAATGTATTCCAGATTTCTGCTATGGGTATCTCTGTTTTTTCTTTTCTTTTGTATTTTTCTCTTTTGTCCTCCTCTTGGTTATCAATTTTTTTTTGCTTTTCAATTTTAGAATCAGAAAGTTTTTTGTCTTTTTGTTTCCACATCCAATTTTTAAAAATTACTTTCATCAGTTCGGAAATATCAAAAGAAAAAAAAAAAAGTTTGTCTAGCCTGTCCAAAAAAAGCGGGGAATGCACATTTGCTTGAAACAGTTCCCAAGTAATAGTTTTACGTCTTTGTGCGCGCATGGAGCCTTTGATTAGACCTCGATGAAAATCCGATTGTTGTGAATAATGGGTCAAATTCACTTTCTTTGCTTGCTTAGGACTCTTAGTATATTTGGTATTAATATACGTAGAGGTATTTGGCTTTGGCTGGTTATCAGTAAAAATAACTACATGTTTGAAGTTTCTGGAACGAATTGCCCCTGCTACAGTTTCGCCCCTGTTTTTCTTTTTTTGTCCTAAACCAGTAATTGAGTTGTATGACCAGCGAGGAACTTTTTTACTAATTTCTTTTATTCCAATAGAGTTTTTTCTAATTCTTTGGTCGTTGGGATCCGTTATAACTACATCGAATAAAATTTTTAAAATTAGTATTCGATCTTCTGAATCAATTTTTTCTTGTGTGTGTTCTGGAAATAAAGAACGTACTTTTTTTGTTGAAAATAATTTTATACGAAACCTATCGAGTGTCTGCTCAAATTCGGGATAATTCTTAATAAGAAGAAGACCATGAATTTTATTTATCCAAAACGTCCTGATGTTCTTTTGGGTAGAAGTTTCATTTAGCGTTAGGGGTGAAAAAAAAAGATGGATTCTTCCACGATAAGGTCCATGCAAAAAAGGATCATATTTTTT